AAATAAGAAGACTTTTTACGAAAAAACAGGAATAGATATTCGCATTCATATACATAAGAATTATGTAGGAACCAAAAGAATCTTTTCTTTATTTTTGAAAAGACGTGAATGGATTTCTTTGAAGTAATTAGACTATTCAAATTATGATATTCGTGAAAAAAAAATCGCAATAAATGCAAAGAAGGAACATCTTTGATCCAGCATTGAAGGATTTGAACCAAGATTTCCAGATGGAGGGGATGGGGTATTAGTAGATCTGACACATAATTTAAATGCGAGAATTTATCCTCTAAAAAGGGAAATATTGAATGAATAGATCGTAAATTCTGAGATTTCGGTATTTTTTTTTCTTCAAGGGAAGATACTAATCGCGACGAGAATGGAATTTCCAGAATGACTCCAAAACCTTCTGATACCATTTGAGAATAAAAATGAGAAGAAAAAGAATTCTTGTGACCCCAAAATCCATTTTGGTTAGAATCAGTCAACGAAGAAATCAAAGATTTCTGTTGATACATTCGAGTAATTAAACGTTTCACAAGTACTAAACTAGATTTATTGTCATAACCACTAATTTCCACAGGTTCGTAAAAAATCAAACTATTTAAGATATGATCATGAGCAAGTGAGTAAATAGACTCCTTCAGGAGTAGCGGATATAGGAAGTTTTGTTGCCGAAATCTATCTTTTTTCAATCTAAATATCCTTGTAATTCTGCCATTTACATAGATTTCTACTGGAACCAAAAGAGGGAGGCACTTTTTGTGTTATGAAATGATACATGATACATAGTGCAATATGGCCAGAACGGCGTATGTGTATTAGTATATTGTTTATCTTTATCTTATACTAAACTCCTATAACTAGAATAGAATTCTAAGAAGTAAAAGATTATATAAAAGTAAGAACAAATAAAGAATATATACCCCGGAGACAGAGAGCCCAATCTACAGATCTTTTTCCTTTCCCTTTCTATACAATTTGGTTTTCTTTTCCTTGTTAATATAACTAGAATAACAATAAAAAAAATAAGGAAAGGTGTAAAAATCTTTTATTTTCGCACCTTGATCACTCTTTTGACTTTGGAAAAGATATTCTTTTTTTTTTATCACTATACTATTTCTTCTACACATCCGTCTCCAATCCATAATAAAGAATAATTAGGATTAATAAAAAAAAGAATCAATGGTCCCCTCACAATTCACAAGAGAACCTTTTCCCACATAAGGCACTAATCTATTTTTAACGTCTAATTAGTAATTTGATCGGGTAATCATTCAAATTAAGAAGGGAAGCTCGTTGCTTTTTTGTCTTACTCGAATTGGAGCCATAAGGCTCTATCCATTTATTCACTAGACCCGCCTATCAAATACTTTACTGAACTTCAAAATTTTTAGAAAAAGAAAAATTCTTATGTTCGTTCTATTATGAGTACTAGATTTCTTCTTTTTCTATGATTCTATTATTCTTTTGTCTATTTTTCTATTCTTTTTACGACATGCTTTTTTTTCCATTCATTACCTTTCAGGATCAGTCGCGGTCTTATAAACTCTACCAATAGTCTAGACGAATTCCTTCATCCAAATGCGTAAAAGATCATAGTCGCAATTAAAAGCCGAGTACTCTACCATTGAGTTAGCAACCCGGATCAATATGAAGTGTAGATATGATCAAAATAAAAAAAAAAAAGAAATTCAGCAAACCCATCCATTTTACTAAAGTCAAGGAAAGAGCCAATATGGAGTGAGGAGAAAAAGATCTATTTATCTACGATCAAATTATATTTGTTCGAGACGCCGTTGTCAATATGAATGGACTTTTTCAAAAACAAATTTCAATAAATTCGAAATTATATAGAAATTTGTGTTGGATTAGCACAACATAAAAACATAAAGAAGAAATAATAAATTGGAGCAGAAAAAAAAATAAGGAATAAGGTAGAGATAGAAAAAAATATCGAATTTTTTTAATCAAAAAAAAAGGTACAATACAAATACAAGAAGAAAGATTACCCCCCTTGTTGGGGGGTTCCACAACAAGAAGCAAGAAAAAAAATAAGAATAAGATAAGTATGAATAGAACAAGAAAAGAACAAACTTTGAATAAAGAATTACACAAAGATAGGTACTAGTTACACTACCTTTTTTTATTCATGACTCTAGTTTTTTCTTTCTTTTTTATCAAAAGAAACTCAAAATTCTTTAAAGAATTCTGCCTTCCTTAAAATATCATGAACAGTTCCTGTGGGTTGAGCACCTTTTTCAAGGAAATATAAAATAGCAGGAACATTTAAATAAGTTTGATTCTTTATCGGATCATAGAAACCTACTTTTCGAAGATCTCTTCCTTCTCTTCGGGATCGAACATCAATTGCAACGATTCGATAGATGGCTCATTGGGATAGATGTAAATAAAAGATGCCCCCCTAGAAACGTATAGGAGGTTTTCTCCTCATACGGCTCAAGAAAAAATGATTCTAATTTCTAGAATTTCTGTTTCTATCTATCTATATAGATAGAAATAAAAAGAGAAATGTATCCATAAAGAATTAGACTGTAATTTGAGCCTTTTTTCCTTACAGAAAAAAGAAATATTATTCGTACTCCTAACTCAAGTTGGATAGTTTTAAAAGAGTTTGAAAGGAAATCCTTAGAATTTCTTGAGCTGTCTCTAACCTCTTTTTTTGTCTCCTTTCGGATCTATTTTTTTACTCATTCTGATCCAATTGTTGAGACAAGTGAAAATAGTGTTTCCTTGTTCCGGAATTCGTTGTCTTTGCTTTGCGCTTTGTGAAATCATTGGGTTTAGACATTACTTCGGTGATCCTTGCTCCTTTTCAAAAAGGCAGCAACATACCTTTTGTTTTTTGTTCTTTCTATGGAAAAAGGGAAAAATCATACGAAAGATTGATTCCTTTGTGATACACTCTTGATCAAAACAGTTTTAAAATTTCGACAAATTTGACTTTTTTTATTTCAAACTTGTTCAAATTTGAACCTCTCCATTTATCTATATTTTAGATATTGATGATATATTTACAAAGTTGGTCTAACTTATTGATTGTCACTAACCCTAGATTATTCCCCCAAGAAATGAATCAATCATTTTTGCTCGAGCTCCATCATATGTTATACCATTATATAGCATTAGTCTTTTTATTTCGATTTAGCAACCCAAGACAAATGAAATTAGGTTCCTAGCAGAACAAACTATGTCGAGACAAGAGCATCTTCATTCGTATAGAAAATGGTGGATGTCAAAATCCACAGCCAATCATGTCCTTCAAGTCGCACGTTGCTTTCTACCACATCGTTTCAAACGAAGTTTTACCATAACATCCCTCTAATTTTATTGGAATTTGGAACCGTATGCAATTGATTCAATATGGAATCATGAATAGTCATTGGCTGAACCGATACATCATAATCCACACTTATCTATCTATCAATAGATAAATGTTTATCCGGAAAGTATTTCACTTAATTTAACCCCAGATTTTCTCATATGAAGAAAATAACATGAAAAAAAAATCAGTTTTAAGCAAACTTATTTACATCTTCAACAGATCTTTCGGGATTGTCCATCATAAAAATCCCTCTAAAAAAAAAAAAAAAATTAGAAACCTCAAAAAAAGCCTTTGACTTTACTTTCATTCAAACGAAAAATAAATCCCCCATGAATGGATAAAAATTTTATCCACTTTAACTAAATAATATACTAAACTAAATGTAATAATTATGTATTTCTATATAGAATATTTAGAATAGATATAGAAAATATTTCTGAAAATTATATGAAATTAATCTATTCTAATATGAATATTCTGAATATTTTCATATTTTTTATTTATGAATTAGTATTTGATGATTCTAATGATTATGTATTATGATTATAATATTATGATTTACGTATTATTTACCATCTTCAATTTAATCTGATTTTCATTTAAAACAGAGAGATGGTTTGAGAATTTCTTTGTTTTCATTATTATGGAGTAAAATAAGTCTCGTGTAAGGTAAGATCAAAGAGAAAATAAGAATCCGAGGAGTCTGATCTTTTCGTATTAATCTCCATCATCTCAAACAAAAAATTGTTAATGAAAGTCATCATGAATATTTAAGAATCAAATACTTTAGTAAAAAAAAAGATATGATTCTAAGAATGATTCTTAGAATTAAGATTGATAACATTGTATCCAACATTAAACAGAAAATTGTTTAATGAAATTTTAAATTTCAATAGAGAAGAATCTTTCGTTTCTGATGGAAACGATCTGGGACGGAAGGATTCGAACCTCCGAGTAACGGGACCAAAACCCGTTGCCTTACCGCTTGGCCACGCCCCATTTTGATTTTGTATAAGAAAAACTAAGCTAAATATTGGTTATTCGTCAATAACCAACCAAAAGAAATATAGGACATGTTGTCACTAGGATTCAACACAATAGATATAGAATCAAAAAGATTCATTGATCATTACATCGAATTCAATTAAGATATTGTATGAAAATAGAATTCCTTGTATTCTCATTTGATTGGAGAATGTAAGGAAGGATTCTTGATGGGGGAGAAGTCAAAGAAAAAGAAGAATTTCTTTCTTTTATCCGCCTTTTTCTTTTTAAATTTTCCCTCAGAAAAACAACTCAATCCAATATGATAATTTATTATCATTTCAATTGAATTTTAATCTTTAAGAACAAAAAAATGTTTGTTATGGTTAATATCTTTAGTTTAATCTGTATCTGTCTTAATTCTACCCTTTATTCGAGTAGTTTTTTCTTCGCCAAATTGCCCGAGGCTTATGCCTTTTTCAATCCAATCATAGACATTATGCCGGTTATCCCTTTACTCTTTTTTCTCTTAGCCTTTGTTTGGCAAGCTGCTGTAAGTTTTCGATAAAAAAATAGGAGATTTTGATCCTAAAAATCAATAAGATCAGATAAGTCTGACATCAGGAACCCTAGATTCAAAAAGCAAAATTTTTTCTATTTTATATTCAAATTCAATTTGAATAAGGGGGCGATGATCTTTAATAAGTTTAGTTCTTCTTTTGTTCTGACCTTTCCTTTATAAGATCCCATACAATACCTAATTAGAGATATGGCAAGAAATTTTTAGTAACGAAAAAATATGAATCTTATTACATTAGAAAGAAATTTGTGAAATGAATTAAAAAAAAAAAGAAGTTTTTTTTTTCATCTTTATAGCGTCATATCAAAATAGTGTATAGTGTGTGTCGTAAATATAGGTGATCTATTTCCTTAAAAAAAATGATCTTATCTTGGAGATTTGTAATGCTTACTCTTAAACTCTTCGTTTACACAGTAGTAATATTCTTTGTTTCTCTCTTCATCTTCGGATTCTTATCTAATGATCCGGGGCGTAATCCTGGGCGTGAAGAATAAAAAAAAGAGATGAGATTCGTTTTTAGTTTTTCCTTGATTTTTTCATAGGTAAATGTATCAATAAATGGAAAAGATACTAGATAAAGATAAAAGATTGATAAAAGAAAATAATCAAAATTTCTTCCAATTCTAAAATTTCAAGTGATCGAGGGGGGGGTCGGAGAGAGAGGGATTCGAACCCTCGGTACAAATAATTCGTACAACGGATTAGCAATCCGACGCTTTAGTCCCCTCAGCCATCTCTCCCCATTCCAAATGGGAAATTTCTCATGTGATGTGACACGTGAAGTCAAGATTGAGAACAATTTTTATTTTCCTTCTTTTTTGATAATGATTCGAAACATATTTCTCCAATAGAAAGAATACCTTACTTCTTTTATTTTGTACAAAAGGTTCATTTCCCGGCCTGGTTAAGTACTGGCCGGGCCAGTACTTCTTTTGTTCCAACGAATCAATTTCATTTTTTTTTTGATATCCAATCAAAATTGTTCTTGAAACAAGAAGAGCAATTTTCATTTCCATTCCTAATTATTAGAAATTCTTTGAAGAAATTATCTAAATTATCTATATCTAGATTAATATGATTATAAAGGAAGTATTAAGAAAGAAAAGAAAGAAATATATCTGATAAGATCAATAATATCAAATAGAAAAGACATTTTTCTAAATTGAGACTAGAAATCATTTACTTGTTAAAGGCAAAGGACAAGTGAGGCCAAATCTACCCGAATTCCTAAAATATGGCAGTTCAAGTGGGGGGAGGTTGAAAAAAAAAAGTAAATTCAGTAATGACTTACAACAACCAAACAAAAAAAAAAGACTTATAACTTTAGTACACTATTTCAATTTGACTAAACTTTTTGTCTTTTTTTTTCAAGTTTTAAAGCCCGCGCCGCGGAGGAACAAAATACGTGTTAATGCTGGAATTTTAATAATTCGGATGCTATCTTGACTGCGTCTAATTACTTTGTTGGACAAATGGTACATTCATACCCAATAATGAATATGTAGCGGGTATAGTTTAGTGGTAAAAGTGTGATTCGTTCTATTAACAACTTCAATAGTTAAGGGTTCTTTCCATTTTTTTTTTTCATATTACGATCAAAAACTTTATTTCTTAAAAAGATTTAATCCTTTACCCCTCAATAGGATATTTGAGGAAAGAATATACATTCTCACGATTTCTATCCAAAAGTCAATCAGAATTTTAATAAAAAAATTGGATTATGGAGTCAAGAAGCATAATTTTTTTGATTGGTTCAATTCTTCCAATTGAATGAGTATAAATAAAGGATCTATGGATGATAGTATAAAACTTTCAATCGTAACTAAATCTTCAATTTTTGCGCTGGAAAAGGGAGATTGAAGCCAAATAGCTAGAAAACGATGGTTTTGGTTTACTAGAACCCTCGGCTTATTGTTTCAGCTCGGTAGAAACAAAATTATTTTCCTTAGGATCCCACGAGTAGAAATAGGGAACGAAGTAACTAGACTAGAAAGATTTGATAGAATCCCCCCTCTTCTAGAGGGATCATCTAGAAAGCGAGTAGCTTTAGATGCATTCGGAAAAAGCTGACATAGATGTTATGGATCTCATTTTTCTCTGGTGGGAATACATCGATCTTCCATAAAGGAGCCGAATGAAACCAAAATCTCATGTTCGGTTTTGAATTAGAGATGTTAAAAATGATCAACCAACGTCGACTATAACCCCTAGCCTTCCAAGCTAACGATGCGGGTTCGATTCCCGCTACCCGCTATATATTCCTTAACTTCATATGATATACAGATATCATTATCCATTTTGATATACATCCTTCTTTATTATTGTATTCCCTAAATCCGTCTAATCTAATCCTTTTTATTTTTCTGAAAAAATGTGAAAATAGGAATGAAGGGCGTCCATTGTCTAATGGATAGGACAGAGGTCTTCTAAACCTTTGGTATAGGTTCAAATCCTATTGGACGCAATTTATTTCTATCTATCTATTCTAGATAGAGAATAGAAAAAAAAAGAACTTTCTTTTATATTTTCTAAAGGATAAAGGGCACTTTTTTGAAGAATTCAAATCAGAAATATTTATCAAGGATTTCTC